GTAGTCATTTCAAAATGAATTCTCCCTAGATACATATCTAATTAATTAAATTAATTAATTAAAATGGATTCGGCTGAAAAATCGAAATTATGTTGAAGGTTTAAAATCCATTTCAATTTCAAATTTACTTTTTAGTAAAATTTTGTTTTGAACTGCTTTTTCTATTTTTTTTCTAGAATGTCTAATATCTTTTTTACATCTTCTATGTGAAAATGTTCAATTTTGATAAGGTCTTCTTGACTGTTATTCAAAAGATCCAATAATGTATGTATATTGGACTTTTTGAGACAATTATAGATTCTGGGAGGCAATTCTAATTGGTCAATAAAAATATATTGAAATGCTAGTTCTTTTTTTTTTTTTCTTAGGTTAACTAATTTATTATGAAAAGGAAAAAGGGGTAAAGTCACTTGATGTTGATTGTTCTCTAAATAGAGCGTTTCTTCTTCTACATGTAGAAAAGGAATAAATAAATTAATCAAATTCCGGGAGGCTTCATGAAGTGCTTCTTTAGGAGTTAAACTTCCATTTGTCCATATTTCTAGAAAAAGAATCTCTTGTTTTTCATTCCCATTCCCATAAGAATGAATACTATGATTCGCGTTTTGAACAGGCATGAATACAGCATCTATAGGATAACTTCGGTCTTCAAAGTTATTTGACATTTTTAGACTATATCCGCGATTCCTCTCGATTTTTAATTCAATACACAAATCTATTGGTTCCGTTAAGGTAGCTATATGCTGTGTATTATCAATGATTTCCACAGAGGGCGGTAAAATTATGTCTCGAGCAGTTATATATCCGGGACCTTGGGCACAAATAAGCGCGTTGCGCGTTCCATATAGATTACTTCTTAATACAATTTCGTTCAAATTCATTAAAATTTCATGTACTGATTCTTGAATACCTACTATGTTAGAATAGTCATGTGGTATGTTCTCAGATTTTGCGCGTGTAATACATGTTCCTTCTATTTCGCCAAGTAAAGCTCTTCGCATCGCAATGCCTATTGTGTCGGCTTGACCTTTCATAAGTGGAGACAGAATAAAGCGTCCATAATAAAGACGCTTACTGTCTCTTCTTGATTCAACACACTTCCACTGTAGTGTCCGAGTAGATACTTTGACTTTCTCTCGAACCATAGTAATTTTATTTGATCAGATCATTGAATCGTTTATTTCTCTTGAAACCCTTTCAGCCTTTATTTAGTTCTATACACGTCTTTTTTTAGGGGGTCTACAACCATTATGTGGCATAGGGGTTACATCTCGTACGAAACTTAAAAGTATACCGCTTCTACGAATAGCTCGTAATGCTGCATCTCTTCCCAGTCCAGGACCTTTTATCCTTACTTCAGCTCGTTGCATACCTTGATCCACTACTGCTCGAATAGCATTTCCTGCTGCGGTTTGAGCAGCAAAAGGTGTTCCTCTTCTTGTACCCCTGAATCCACAAGTACCCGCGGAGGACCAAGAAATCACCCGACCCCGTACATCTGTAACGGTCACAATGGTATTGTTGAAACTTGCTTGAACATGAATAACTCCCTTTGGTATTCGACGTACATTTTTACGTGAACTACTACGTGTATTTTTACGTGAACCAATTCTTAATATAGGTTTTGCCATATTTTTTCATTTCACAAGAAATATATGGATATATCCATTTCATGTCAAAACAGACTTTTTTTTTTGCCAGCTCCTTGGAAGGGCCTTTTCCTTTTCTTTATTTCCTTTAGTAAGATTATCCTTGTCTTTGTTTATGCCTCGGGTTGGAACAAATTACTATAATTCGTCCCCTCCTACGGATTAGTCGACACTTTTCACAAATTTTACGAACGGAAGCCCTTATTTTCATAGTTGTTATTCCTTAATTCTCTAAATATACTTTTTGTTGGACGAAAAAAAGGTTTCTTGATATTTTTGAATCTTGAATTGTATCTTCGTGAAAGGAATGTTGAAATTGAAAAAAACCACTTACTCATGTGACTCCTTGTTATGGAGTCTAGAAAATGGCTGTCCTCTGATTAACTTATACCTAAGTACCTAAGAACTTACTAAAATTTTTATCCTTTTCTCCTGTGGGTATACCTATACAAAAATATGTCGAATCCTTTCAGAAGCATGACCTAAAATCAAATAAATCATTAGTATCTAAACAAAATCGAACCATGTCGTTCGGAAAGGATTTAGAAAGAAAACTTTCATTAATTCATTTTTTTCTTTAATTTAATTCGAGATAAAACATTCTAAACTTTTTTAGCAGGGGTGGTATTACACAACCCTTTTTTTTCACAAATGGTAAGTTCCGGATATCTAATTTTTATATTAGAAGGATTACCATATATAACACAAAATTTCTCCGCCGATTCTTTTTAGTCGAGCTTCTCGGTCTGTCATTATACCTTGAGAAGTCGAAAGGATTACAATTCCTATTCCGCCTAAAATTCGTGGAATTCGTTGAGAGTTAGAATAGATTCGTAGACCCGGTCGACTTATTCTCTTTAAATTTAAAATCGTTTTATAGGATTCTTTCTTATTTCGTCTATGTCTTAGGGTTAAAATCAAAAAGTATTGGTTGTTTTCGCGATGTTTCCTTACGTTTTCGATAAAACCCTCTCGTAAAAGTATTTTAACAATGCTTTCGGTGATGTTAGTCGATCCTATCCGAACCGTTCCTTTTCTATTCATGTCAGCATTTCGTATAGAGGTTATTATATCAGCAATAGTGTCTTTCCCCATGATAAGTTAAAATTCCTTATTGTTCTATAATTTTGATATAATCAACATGTTTTTTTTCTTTTATTTATATATAGATATAGACGAATTATATATTAATATATAATTATTAAGGGTATATACGTGATATACAATCTATTAATTAATTTTATTTCAATACCTTTTTTTGAATCCTAGCCTATACTAATTATCGATATTTAGGTCTTATAATACCTCAGGAGCTAATGAAACTATTTTAGTAAAGTTTAATTGTCTCAATTCCCGGGGGATTGCCCCAAAAACTCGAGTTCCTTTTGGATTTCCTTCTTGATCAATGACAACTGCGGCATTGTCATCATATCGTATTATCGTCCCATTGTTACGTTTGAGTTCTTTACAAGTACGTACAATTACAGCTCTGATCACTTCTGATCTTTCTAAAGGAGTATTCGGTATTGCTTCCTTGATTACAGCAACAATAACGTCACCGATATGAGCATAGCGGCGATTACTAGCTCCTATTATTCGAATACACATCAATTCTCGAGCCCCGCTGTTGTCTGCTACATTCAAATAGGTTTGTGGTTGAATCATATCATTTTTTTGTATCTCTTCTTTTAATGCAAAGGACGAAGTAAAAAAATATTGTTTGTCAAAAAAAGAAAACTTATAATCTTTTTATCCTTAAATGTTATTTAGCTTTTTCATTCTATATTCCTATTCAGAAATAATGAATTGGGTTTTTATAGGCATTTTTGATGCCGCTATTGAAATAGCTTTTCTGGCTATATTCTCGGGTACACCACCCATTTCATAAAGAATTTTACCTGCTTTAACCACAGCTACCCAATACTCTGGAGATCCTTTCCCAGAACCCATACGCGTTTCCGCGGGTCTTACTGTAACTGGTTTGTCTGGAAATATACGTACCCAAATTTTTCCACCACGTCGTACATTTCGTGTCATTGCTCGTCGCCCTGCTTCTATTTGTCTAGATGTGATCCAAGCAGGTTCAAGTGTTTGAAGATCATATCTGCCAAAACGAATACGATTCCCACGAGAAGATATTCCTTTTAGTCTTCCTCGATGTTGTTTACGAAATCTGGTTCTTTTTGGGTTATAGTTGATGGGTTTTTTCTAAATTAGAAATTCCATCTCTACTACAGAACTGAACGTGAGAGTTTCTTCTCATCCAGCTCCTCGCGAATAAAAGGACTAATTAAGATATAGATGTAGTTAATGATTAATCCTAATTAATCATGGTATTTTTTGAAATTTCATCTTATCTCTTCTAAATTTGTGTATGTCGTTTTCGAAATAGAATCCAAGATTAATTCGATTTCTATTTATTTAAAAATAATGTAATATCATCATTTCGAATGTAGTTTTTGTTAGAGTTAGAATATTCTAACAAATCCTTATTTTCTTTTATCTTTTTCATTTTTTTTTTTTCGTATTTTATTACTTTTTTTTCAAATAAAAAAAACAAATTTTTCGCTGGCGAATATTTACTCTTTCAATATCTATTTAAGTTTGATGTTTATCCCATGAGGTCTCAGAATCAAAATCAGAATAGATAATAAAGTTTCTGGTTTATTCCGCCATCCTGTCCAATGAATTACTAAGATTTGTTTTTTACTAGAATCCTCTATATTCATGGGTTCCGTCGTTCCCATCGCTTCTTGATTAATCATTAGGCCCGAATTCTACAATGGAGCTCTTACATGAAATTTTGAATTTCATTTTTTTAATTTGTTTTTGAGTCAATTTTCTCAGTTTTTATTGGCTCAGGGCTCGTAATTTTTTGGTTTCGGAACAGATTTACCTAATTATTATGAATGAATCTGTATTGATGCTTTATTACATTGCTTTTCTTACAGTGACCTCATAGACTTTCCAAATTGGAATCATATATCATTAATATTCAATTTTTTCTCTCTTTCTTTCATCCTTCCATTTATCCGCATACTTTTCGATTACCTTTCATAACTTAATAATCATATTTATTTATTCTTTTTTTTTTTATTCAGTTGCTACAATGATATGATCGGTCTATCATATCTTGACTCATTTTTTTGGATCCAGATAATGCGAAGCAATGAGTTGCTTAGGTTATTTATTAATGCTATAGTTATTAGTTGCTCTTATAGCTAAGTTCTTTTTTTTATCTTAATCTAATCGAATCCTAAACCAACGAGTCACACACTAAGCATAGCAATTATATCAAAGGAGTTTTGATGGAAATTTTTATTAAACCTTATAGAATTGCTGATTTTTTTC